ATAATGAGCAAGGAATATCCGTCTTTCTGCTAAACAGGATCTATTGAACTCATAATTCATTAGATACTTTTTATGAATGTCAACTAAGTATCGTAAGTAAATGGATCCCGGTTGTTCAATCATTTGATAACCAGAGTCATTCTTTGATAAACGATCACTATGAGTCAGACTCAATAGAATTTGATCAATCCTTTTTTCCGTCGTTAAGGTGGAGAACTGAACCAAGAATTCTCTTTCTTCATCATCAATCGAATCACTGTTCGCGACCCAGGATTCTATTTTATCATCAATCCAATCACCGTTCACGTTTTTTCTTTTTCTTATCAATGAATAGATCTCTTTACTTGTACGACTTAGATGTCTCGTATTTCTCGAAAAAGTGATTCGATTGATGGGATTTGGTATGATACTGATGAGATCGATGAGATTGATATTCAAATATTTCTTCTTAGAACGTATTGATTTGACCCCATAAGCGGGACCACCACCCAATAGCATGTTTCCGCCAGAAGCAGAATCCCGTATTTCTTCCAGAGAATCTCCTAATTGTTCCAGAGCAACTAGAAAGAGATTCTTTAACCAGAAAGAATTCAGTTCAGATGTAGGATACCTATCCAGAAGTTTTCGCAACTCAATCATGTATGATGGAATCATCAAAGATTTGATCTTTTCTAACTCTGTCTGTAACTCACTAGAGGCTCGGAAAACAAAGAGAAGATGTGTACGAACGAGATATCCAGCAACAAGAAGAAGGAAAAGAATTGAATAGAGGAACTCCCAAGCATTTGGTGATCTCAGATGTGTCCATATCAATGGAATGGGTGACTCATTATTTCGATGAATCATTTCTTCGGACAGAAGAAGATTCTGTAAACACTTACTCGAACTCTCACTTATCAGATTCCGTTGTGGAAGAATCGACCACCACTTTTTCTGAGGAATTGGCCATGATATATCTGATCCATGCATAATATCATGAAAAACGGACACAAAATTTTGACTGCCACTTAGGGAATATTGAAAGGGAATATTCAATATCAAATAAATATTGTTTTTTAAGGTGAAATAAAGATATTTACACCCCGTCCAAGTAAGGAACCATGGCATATAGGTTTGGAACAAATTCCATTTTGAGAGATTTGAAAAAGCACTATCTCGTTGAAGGGTTCTACCTACTTCCCCCTTCTCAACGTTTTTCTTTAGACAAAGACTCAGTTCTTTCCTCTTTCTGGACGGCACATATTTCTCAAAACATGGAGTGTGAATCAAACCCATGTTTGAATTGAAACGGAGATAGTGATGCAAGTTTTTCCCTTCTGAATCAGATAGATTCATATCTGAAAGAAGCTGACAATAAGTTCTTTGAAAGTTGACTATTTGTTCCTCTATTACAGGTGTTCCAGAAATGTCTGCAATCGAGTAAATAGGAACGGATGGATCGAATCGAATTGAAAAATGGAAAGATTTGTACAAGTTATACGTTTCGTTACCACTTTGTGGAACATTGTTAGGTATGAATATGCCAGATACCTGTGACTCAATTGGTGAAATAGTCTCTCTCTCTCCCAAAACATGTTTTTTTTTACCGAAACACAAAGAAAATATTTTGTTGCGAATGCACAAGATATTTTGGAATTGTGAATATGTAAAATCATAATTATGGATACGGGTCTTTTCCCCATAAAAATGGAATCCTTTGTTACAATAGAACCAGAAGCGATGGGGATGATTCAAGAATTGAAGTCTATTTGCTCTATAAAAAGAAGATATCAATGAACTTTTCTGAGGATTCAACCAATTGTTTCGATCGTGGGATATCATTGATAAATAGGAATCCGTGTTCTCAAAGGATTTCCTGCGATTTTTTCTAGTACGGAATGAGTCAATCATGCACTTTTGTATCTTGTTGAACAAAAAAGATAATATTGTTCCTGTATTGATTAAAAATTTCGATCTTTGGAAAGTATCATGATCATACAATAAGAAGGGTTTCAATTTATTCAAATAAACGATTTGAACACCTATTGATTCTAACAACTGATTGCCGGGTTGATCATTCAGACCTTTCAATTCATAGATGCGGATTTCGGCCCTATGAATGGAGATATTCCCGAGACTCACAACGAAAAAAGGAAGTGACTTAGATAAAAAGAGAAGCGACTTGGACAAAAGGAGAAGTGACTTGGACAAAAAGAAACGAAGTGACTTGGACAAATCTTGTTTGTCGATAACCTCGGACCAATCAATCGAATATTGATTAATACGTAATCGATCAAACATTACTTGAAAACGGTGTTTCTGCTCAGAAACGAAATGCTCAAAATGTTCCTGGAAATTCTTGCTTCCATTGGAGCATTTGTATCTATATACATTAGGATCCAGATTCGTGGATCTCTCGGTTCGAGAAATAAGAGGATCGAACCACTTCTTCTTAATCTTTTTCAAATTGGATAAATGTTGGTTGATCTTATCTATTATTATAGTTAGATGATTCAGAATATCATTTCCTATTGGGTGCTTTTGAATTCCTATGGGATGCTTTTGAATTCCATATGCGAAGTTGCAATCGGGTCGATTCATTAAAAAGAATCGATTCAATACATTTCTTATGTACCCATAGGTACTATATTGGATTTGAATCTGATTTCGGATCAATCTATATTGATGGATCGCCTCCATTATGTTGTTGTGAGCAAATACCGCTATTTTTGGTTTTGGATCTTCCAAATCATTCCCGCAGGAGATCCGGACCGATTTTTTTTTTATCTTTCGATAAAAAGATTCATTCTCTTCATAAAAAATAGAAGATAGAACCAATAAAGATTTCTTTTTCGATTCATCCCCGGAGTTGAATACCTCATTCAATAATTTTCCGTAGGAATCAATAGACAAGCCAAATTCCTTATTATGATAGGCTAAACCCGGCTCGGTTATTGATAGAGTGAATAGATCTGCCATTTCTTGAAATGTCTCTTCTAATTCAAACTCGTGGTGCAACCTGTATCCCCTTTTGTTCCGATCATGGAATAGATGAAATAAATCAAAAAATGCATTTTCGTTCAAGAATGAAATCTTATTGGAACTGTCCATATCCGGTTCATCCTTCGGAACCATATCCCATCCCGGATCTGCTGCAACCGAATGAACTGAAGAGGTATTTTGTAAATACGTAATTATCTTGAATATATCAACTATTTCTTTATTTTCCGATCGCCTCGAAGGGACAAAAGAAACACCTTGTTGTTTCTTCAACAATTTCTGATCTATAGTCGACCTCTCGGTAGGATTCAAACCCAGATGAAGTTCTGACCATCTATCAGAGAAAAAAGAACGAATTGATCTTGTAGGATTCCCAAGAAATTCTTCTATTTCTTCTGGAAGCAGATGATTATTCATCTGCTTCTCACGTTCCGGGAATAGCCGAGCCATTGAGGAATATCCGGAAAGGTATTTTGAGAATCGATCTGATTTTATCTCTGTTCGTTCCGTTTGAAGAAAGGAAGTATCTAAAAGAATTGATCTTTCTTTTAGTTGCTGAATCTCCGTTTGATTGATCAATGTGTGATATTCCGAACCCTCATTACTAATGGAATTGAAAGGATCCATGGATTGATCAGAAAATCCTTTCGATTGGCTAGAATCCATTACTTGAAAGAAAATGGATCTTATGGAATCATATTGAATATTTGACGATACATTCCGTACCTTGCTAAAAACCCGATTCCTGTTTACCAACCACGCATTGTCTAACCAAATCAAATTCTCTCTCGAGACGTTCCTCAAAAAATCCGATTTGTGCCGATTCTTCCCCCCAATAACGAAGAGATCTTGGCGGAATTGCCACATATGAAATTGAGCGCAATTTTGCAAAAAAATACCCCCCTTGTTTCTCGAGAGGAGAAGGGAAACATGTTCAATCTCGTTTGATTGAATAGTCGCCTCAGCTCCTTGTTGTTTGAAGAACCCCCCCTCATCAATTGGTCTTTTTTCACGAAAAGCAGGCATGAGATAACAAATCAAATGTTTCACTAAAATTTCGAATAGCTGTCCCGAATTCAAGTTGATTATGTTTCGCTTCTTGCTCGGAGAAAGTCGGTCAAATAATTTCCAATCATGGTCCTTGCGGATCGGATCATTCGTATAGGATACAAAAAAAAACTCCAGATATTTTATATCTTTCTCTTTGAATGAGATCTCAATTCCAGCTGCAATTTCATTCGATATCTTACAGCTGGAATTCCTCTTTTTTACGATCGCATTCCTCCATCGCCGCGAACCCCAGTTAGATTCAGACATGATACACTTTTTAGTTATTGGAAGAACCCAAGTACTTTCTTTCGGATCCATGAAACAACTCTCATAGATCTTTTTCCCTTTTGGAAGATACAGGAGCGAAACAATCAACCTATTGAGATTGGAAGACCAAAAGGATTCTTTCAATGTATAATTGGGGGGTCCAATGGAACGCAGAGGTTTAGGAAGAAGCCCCATCAAATAGATATTTTTTCTTTCGACCCTATTTCGATTGTATATAAGGACCGCTACTACAAGTACAAGCAGTACTACACCTTTGATCGTGCAATGTCGACGAATTGAACCCTGTGAATCACGTGAAATTAGGACACTCAAAGTTCGGGAATCAAAAAGTTTTATAAAGCGCTCTTGGTGGAAAAAAAAGGAAGTGAACGATTTCACCGAATCGGGTTGGATCCATGAATCCAAGAAATCGTGAGAATTCTTGATTTCTCTCAATTCGAAGATCCAGGATTTGAATTGATGTCCTCTCATTTCATTGATTCCTCCTAAAGAATCCAAAAGAATCTAAGTGAATTGAATTTGGGTCACTTGCGATGTACAATGACCCCAGTGAAGCATCCATGGCTGAATGGTTAAAGCGCCCAACTCATAATTGGCGAATTCGTAGGTTCAATTCCTGCTGGATGCAGGCCAACGGGGACATTCAATAAGGCTAGTTCCACTGGCTCCGTATCAATGGAATCTCATCATCCATACATAACGAATTGGTATGGTATATTCATACCAACCATAACATATGAAGAGTAAGAACTAGAATTCTTATCGATACTGGAACTCGTGGGGAAGGAAGTAGATTTATGGATGGAATCAAATATGTAGTCTTTACAGAAAAAAGTATTCGGTTATTGGGGAACAATCAATATACTTCTAATGTCGAATCAGGATCAACTAGGACAGAAATAAAGCATTGGGTCGAACTCTTCTTTGGCGTCAAAGTAATAGCTATAAATAGTCATCAACTACCCGGGAAAGGGTAGAAGAATGGGACCCATTATGGGACATACAATGCATTACAGACGTATGATCATTACGCTTCAACCGGGTTATTCTATTTTACCTCTTATAGAGAAGAGAAAAGAATTTAAGTAAAAAAAAAAAAAAGAAAAAAAATACTAAATAACACGGCGATACATTTATACAAAACTTCTACCCCGAGCATACGCAAAGGATCCGTAGACAGTCAAGTGAAATCCAATCCGCGAAATAATTTGATCCATGGGCAGCATCGCTGTGGTAAAGGTCGTAATTCCAGGGGAATCATTACCGCAGGGCATAGAGGAGGAGGCCATAAGCGTCTATACCGTAAAATCGATTTTCGACGGAATGAAAAAGACATATCTGCTAGGATCGTAACCATAGAATATGACCCTAATCGAAATGCATACATTTGTCTCATACACTATGGAGATGGTGAGAAAAGATATATTTTACATCCCAGAGGGGCTATAATTGGAGATACCATTGTTTCCGGTACAGAAGTTCCTATATCAATGGGAAATGCCCTACCTTTGAGTGCGGTTTGAACTATGGATTTACGTAATTGGAAGTAACCAATTAGGTTTACGACGAAACCTAAAAATTGATCACTGATCCGATTTGAGTACCTCTACGGGATAGACCTCAACAGAAAACTGAAGAGTAACGGCAGCAAGTGATTGAGTTCAGTAGTTCCTCATATAAAAAATTATTGACACTCCAGGTATGGTAATATGGAGAAGACAAAATTGTTTGAAGCACGGACAGAAGCGGAAGCGACCCTTGTTTCAAAGAGAAGAGGATGGGTTATTCACATTTCATTTGATGGTCAGAGGTGAATTGAAAGCTAAGTGGTGGTAATTCTAAAAATTCCCCCGGGGAAAAATAGAGATGTCTCCTACGTTACCCGTAATATGTGGAAGTAGCGACGTAATTTCATAGAGTCATTCGGTCTGAATGCTACATGAAGAACATAAGCCAGATGACGAAACGGAGAGACCTAGGATGTATAAGATCATAACATGAGTGATTTGGCAGATTTGTATTCCTATATATCCCCTCATGTGGTACTTCATCACACGATTCATATAAAATCCATCTGTCTAGATATCATCATATAATATATATATATACATCCGGAAAGCCGTATGCTTTGGAAGAAGCTTGTACGGTTTGGGAAGGGGTTTTTATTGATCAAAAAGAAAAATCTACTTCAACCCATATGCCCTTAGGCACGGCCGTACATAACATAGAAATCACACTTGGAAAGGGTGGACAATTAACTAGAGCAGCAGGTGCTGTAGCGAAACTGATTGCAAAAGAGGGTAAATCGGTCACATTAAGATTTCCATCTGGGGAGGTCCGTTTGATATCCAAAAACTGCTCAGCAACAGTCGGACAAGTGGGTAATGTTGGGGCGAACCAGAAAAGTTTGGGTAGAGCCGGATCAAAGTGTTGGCTAGGTAGGCGTCCTGTAGTAAGAGGGGTAGTTATGAACCCTGTAGACCACCCCCACGGGGGTGGTGAAGGGAGGGCCCCGATTGGTAGAAAAAAACCCACAACCCCTTGGGGTTATCCTGCGCTTGGAAGAAGAAGTAGGAAAAGGAATAAATATAGTAATAGTTTTATTATTCGTCGCCGTAAATAGGAATATTCAAAATCAAATAAATATTGTTTTTTACTCGTCTTTTCAAAAAAAAAAAAAGGGGGGGGAATAATAGGCCGTGACACGTTCACTAAAAAAAAATCCTTTTGTAGCTAATCATTTATTGGAAAAAATAAAGAAGCTTAACATGAGAGAGGAAAAAGAGATAATAGTAACTTGGTCCCGGGCATCTACCATTATACCCACAATGATCGGCAATACAATTGCCATTCATAATGGAAAGGCGCATTTACCTATTTATATAACGGATCGTATGGTGGGTCAAAAATTAGGAGAATTTGCACCTACTCTTACTTTCCAGGGACACGCGAGAAACGATACTAGATCTCTCCGTTAATAAAATAAAGTGAAATAGGTGCTCATCGTTCATTGGCGGGAGGCGAACCTTATCTTATGTCAAAGTGGAGAAAGTGGAAGAAGACCTTGAAAAAGCAGAAGATGAAGAGGAGCTCGAGTACACAAGTACAAGCTTTAGCTCAACGTATATGTATGTCTGCTCACAAAGCACGAAGAGTCATTGATCAGATTCGTGGGCATTCCTATGAGAAAACACTTATGTTACTGGAACTCATGCCTTATCGAGCATTTTATCCCATTTTTAAACTGGTTTATTCTGCAGCAGCAAATGCTAGTCACAATAAAAGTTTCAACGAAGCTGATTCAGTCATTAGTAAAGCCGAAGTCAATGGGGGTACTATCGTGAAAAAGTTAAAACCCAGGGCTAGAGGACGTAGTTATCCGATAGAAAGACCCGCCTGTCATATAATTATTGTATTGAAGGATAGCTCTAAAAAGAAAACAGATCAGGATCTATTTTTAGAAACAAAAAATGTATGGAGAGATCCTATAATAGAAAGATATATAGAGAAGGAGAGAGAGAGAGAAAAAAAAGATGGGTCAAAAAATAAATCCACTCGGTTTCCGCCTTGGCGAAAACCAAAGTCATCGTTCCCTTTGGTTCGCACAACCAAAAAGTTATTACATAGGTCTCCAGGAAGATGAAAAAATACGGGATTGTATCAAGATATATGTACAAAAAAATATAAGAGTATCTTCAAGTTTCGAAGGAATTGGAATTGCACATATAGAGATTCAAAAAAAAATGGACTTGATCCAGGTCATAATCTATATTGGATTCCCAAATTTGTTAATAGAAGGCCAAACACGAGGAATCAAAGAATTGCAGATCAATGTACAAAAGGGGCTTCATTCTGTGAATCGGAGACTTAACATTGCTATTACAAGAGTTGCAAAACCTTATGGACAACCTAATATTCTTGCAGAATATATAGCTCTACAATTAAAGAATAGGGTTTCATTTCGAAAGGCAATGAAAAAAGCTATTGAATTAACTGAACAAGCAGACACAAAAGGAATTCAAGTGGAAATTGCAGGGCGTATCGACGGAAAAGAAATTGCACGTGTCGAATGGATCAGAGAAGGTAGGGTTCCCCTCCAAACCATTCGAGCTAAAATTGATCATTGTTCCTATACAGTTCGAACTGCCTATGGGGCATTGGGCATCAAAATTTGGATATTTGTAGACGAGCAATAATGGACCCTTCCTTTGCTTGCCATTCTATTCAGTGATAGAACAAAAACTACAAACTATTCCTTTTCACTTCAATAAAAAAAAAAATGAAAAATGAGCAATTCTAATTCTATAAGGTTGAATAAAAATTCGATTGACCTTTTGGTGGAACTGCTATGCTTAGTGTGTGACTCGTTGGTTTTTTATTTAAAGTTGGGATTCAAAAAATAGACCAGCCCCTAACTAATAACTATAAGAACTAGTAACCAACTCATTGCTTTGTATTATCGAGATCCAAGGAAGCAGTCGCCATATGATGTATCGATCATATAGTTGTAGCAACTGAAATCTTTTTTTTTTTTCATAAAGGAAAAATCCATTTATAGGTTGGAAAGAAAAATGGAGGGATGTGGGTAACTGGAAGGGCGAGAGAAAGAGAGAAGGAGAATCTCCATGATATATGATTCCAATATGTATGGTCTATCAATCACATCATATCATAAAAGGCAGTGTGATAAAGCATCAATACTGATTCATCCATAATTAGATGAATACGGTTCATAAGAAAAATACAAATAATAAAGAGCCCCGAGTCAATAGAGACTGAGGAGATTGGCTCGGGAACGAATTTAATTAGGAGCTCCATTGCATAGTTCAGGCCTAGCCATTAATGGAAAAGCTATGGGAACGACGAAACCTGTGACTGCGGAAGATTCTATTGAAAACGAATCCTAATGATTCATTGGGTGGGATGGCGGAATAAACCAGGAACCAATTAATTTCTTCTGATAGGTCATGGGTTCACCCTACGAATGAAGCAAATATGGAAAGAGTCAATATTCGCCCGCGAAACCATTATTGGATTGCAGTATTTTGACAGATTCGGTAAAGGTCAAGGATTCATTTTCAAAAGAAAGGCATTATCCCATATAAATAAAATAGAAATATCCGTCTAGCCATATATACTATATACTATACGGCTTCCCGTGTGACAGATTAAATATCAATAAATTCCATGATTCAGTGTATTATTCATTCAATAAATACATATACGTAATCTTATTGAATCGTTTCATTCGCGAGGAGCTGGATGAGAAGAAACTCTCATGTCCGGTTCTGCAGTAGAGATGGGATTGAGAAACAACCATCAACTATAACCCCAAAAGAACCAGATTCCGTAAACAACATAGAGGAAGAATGAAGGGAATATCTTATCGAGGCAATCATATTTGTTTCGGCAGATACGCTCTTCAGGCACTTGAACCCGCTTGGATCACATCTAGACAAATAGAAGCAGGACGACGAGCAATGACACGATATGCACGCCGTGGTGGAAAAATATGGGTACGTATATTTCCCGACAAACCCGTTACAGTAAGACCTACCGAAACACGTATGGGTTCGGGGAAAGGATCTCCCGAATATTGGGTATCTGTCGTTAAACCCGGTCGAATACTTTATGAAATGGGCGGAGTATCAGAAACTGTAGCCAGAGCAGCTATTGAAATAGCTGCGTGCAAAATGCCTATACGAACTCAATTCATTATCGCGTGATAGGTATGTGAAGGGTATTTGTGATGAAAAATACAATCGCAGATTTTTGGATTTCTGGGCAGACAATATTTCTCTCTTTTTCCTTTGCCTTTTGCACTGAAAGAGCAGATTCAAAAAAAAAAAATGATATGATTCAACCTCAGACCCATTTGAATGTAGCGGACAACAGCGGGGCTCGAGAATTGATGTGTATTCGAATCATAGGAGCTAGTAATCAACGATATGCTCATATTGGTGACGTTATTGTTGCTGTAATCAAAGAAGCAGTGCCCAATATGCCTCTCGAAAGATCAGAAGTGATCAGAGCTGTAATTGTACGTACATGTAAAGAACTCAAACGCGACAACGGTATGATAATACGATATGATGACAATGCAGCAGTTGTCATTGATCAAGAAGGAAATCCAAAAGGAACTCGAGTTTTTGGAGCGATCGCGCGGGAATTGAGACAGTTGAATTTCACTAAAATAGTCTCATTAGCTCCTGAAGTCTTATAAATACCAGTAGATGAGACCGTGATAGAGTATAGTCAGGTCTCTGAAATAGATCACGTTAGTAGATTGTGTCTCACGCATATACCTTTAATAATTCATAAATAAATAAGAAAAAATGAAAAAAAAAAAAGGAACATGTTGATTATATCAAAACTGGAAGGCACCCATAATTTTAGTTCGTCATGGGTAGGGACACTATTGCCGATATAATAACTTCTATAAGAAATGCTAACATGGATAAAAAAGGAACGGTTCGAATAGCATCTACTAATATCGCCGAAAACATTGTTAAAATACTTCTACAAGAAGGGTTTATTGAAAATGTTAGGAAACATAGGGAAAACAACAAATATTTCTTGGTTTCAACCCTGCGACATAGAAGGAATAGGAAAGGAACATATAGAAATATTTTAAAGCGTATCAGTCGTCCCGGTCTACGAATCTATTCCAACCATCAACGAATTCCTAGGATTTTAGGTGGAATGGGGGTCGTAATTCTTTCTACTTCTCGAGGTATAATGACAGATCGAGAAGCTCGACTAGAAAGAATTGGGGGAGAAATTTTGTATTATATCTGGTGATCCTTCTGGTATCCGAATTTGATCCGTAACTTGCTATTTGGGAAAAAGAGAGGAAAGACGAATTGTCTACTATTACTCCTCCTCCATTAGTTGATACTTCAAGGGGGTTACCTGGAATGAAAGAACAAAAATTGATTCACGAAGGTTTAATTACTGAATCACTTCCCAATGGTATGTTCCGAGTTCGTTTAGACAATGAAGATCTGATTCTAGGTTATGTTTCGGGGAGGATCCGACGGAGTTTTATCCGGATACTACCAGGAGATAGAGTCAAAATCGAAGTAAGTCGTTATGATTCAACTAGGGGACGTATAATTTATAGACTTCGCAACAAAGAGTCGAATGATTAGGTGGCTTTTTATTTGAATTTAAACATTCCTTTCATGGGAATACAATTCGAGGTTCAAAATTTCAAGAGACTTATTTTCTTCCAAGGAGTATGTTTGGAATTAAGGAATAACAAATATGAAAATAAGGGCTTCCATTCGTAAAATTTGTGAAAAATGTCGACTGATCCGTAGGCGGGGACGAATTATAGTAATTTGTTCCAATCCGAAACATAAACAGAGACAGGGGTAATCTTTCTAACAAGGGACTTTCTAAATGGTCCGATGTACAAATAAAGGATCTGTTTTGACATGAAATGGATATATCCGTATATCTCTGACTCATATTTATGAGATGATAAAATATGACAAAAGCTATACCAAGAATTGGTTCACGTAAGAATGGACGTAGAATACAAAAAGGAGTTATTCATGTTCAAGCGAGTTTCAACAATACCATTGTGACTGTTACAGATGTAATAGGTCGGGTGGTTTCTTGGTCCTCCGCCGGTACTTGTGGATTCAGAGGCACAAGAAGAGGGACACCATTTGCTGCTCAAACCGCAGCAGGAAATGCTATTCGTACGGCAGTGGATCAGGGTCTGCAACGAGCAGAAGTCATGATAAAAGGCCCTGGTCTCGGAAGAGATGCAGCATTACGAGCCATTCGTAGAAGTGGTATACTATTAAGTTTCGTACGTGACGTAACCCCTATGCCACATAATGGATGTAGGCCTCCTAAAAAAAGACGTGTGTAGAAATCAAAATTGAATGGATTGCAATAGAAATAAATGATTCAATGATCTGATCAAACAATAATATTAGTATGGTTCGAGAAGAAGTAGCAGTATCCACTCGAACACTACAGTGGAAGTGTGTTGAATCAAGAACAGACAGTAAGCGTCTTTATTATGGCCGTTTCGTTCTGTCCCCGCTTATGAAAGGTCAAGCAGATACGATAGGTATCGCGATGCGAAAGGCTTTACTCGGAGAAATAGAGGGAACATGTATCACACGTGCAAAATCTGAGAAGGTATCACATGAATATTCTACGAT